CGCGAACCAATACGTCCATTTTTACGTGAACCAATTTTTGGTATAGGTTTTGCCATATTTTATTATTTTAAAAAATATAAGTCCGAAATATATGGATATATCCATTTCCTGTCAAAAACGGATTCTGTACTATTTTCTATCTTAATTTTATTCTATTTCTACTAAGATAGATTTGAAATATCTAGATTTGAAATATCAAGCAATAATATTTGTTATAATACTTATAACATAGAATAGATTCTAATATAGAATCTATACTATATTTTTGTTTTGATTTAATATTTAAGTGAATTAACTATTAATATAATACGATTTTTTGAATTGCAATATTTATTGATTTGTGCATTCGGTACTTTCTTTAAAAAAGAAAGCCCTTTTTTGTTTTGTGAAAATATTATCCTTGTCTTTGTTTATGTCTTGGATTTGAACAAATTACTATAATTCGCCCTCGTCTGCGGATCAATCGACATTTTTCACAAATTTTACGAACAGAGGCTCCTATTTTCATATTTCTCATTCCTTAACTTAATGCCGAATCTATTTATTGGAAGAAAATAGGGTTTCCTTATTACACTTTTTACTTTCTCGGTCATCGTATTGTATCGTCGTATACATAGAAAAGAATAGTACATCGAATTTTCTTGGAAACATAGACCAGAATCTTATTTCAATTCTATTTTTTCTATTAAAGGAACCTGGAATATACCCTGAGAAGTTATTCAGTAATTAAATCTTCATGAATTTTTTTATTTCTATTCTAGTTAAATCCTCTTGACACATTCACTAATGTATTAGGATTAGAAGTAATATTAGAAATTTGTGTTTTCTCTCTCCATTGACAAGAATGGATAGAAGTTTTTTATATAATTCGTATATAAGAATATCCGAAAAATTACCATATATAACATAAAACTTCTCCGCCGATTCTTTCTAACCGAGCCTCTCGATCTGTCATAATACCTCTAGAAGTAGAAAGAATTACAATCCCCATACCTCCTAAAATTCTAGGAATTCGTTGATAGTTAGAATAGATTCGGAGACCTGGTGTACTGATCCTTTTTAAATTTAAAAACGTTTTAGATGATCCTTTCCTATTTCTTCTATATCGTAGAGTTAAAACTAAAAAGTATTTGTTGTTTTCCCGATGTTTTCTGACGTTTTCAACAAAACCCTCTCGTAAAAGTATTTTAACAATGTTTTCAATAATATTAGTAAGTGGTATTTGAACTGTTCTTTTTCTATTCATGTCAGCATTGCGTATCAAGGTTATTATATCAGCGATGGTATCCTTACCCATGATAAATGAAAATGATTGTTGTTCCTTACTTTCAATATAATCAACGTGCTCCCTTTTTTTGATTCAATAAAATATCTAATTATTGAATATGAGAATATAATAATAATAATACTCTATATATAGAAAATCTTCTTCTAATCTAATAGGATTAATGTACATATATATAGAATATTCTCAAACTAAAAAAAATAGAATATTAGAAAATGAACTATTATACTAATTCAAAATTCTGAATTCTATAAAAAAATAGAATTCAGAATTTTGAATATATAAATAATAAATATATATATTTCATTCCTTTTTTTTTCTATCTATAATATTATATATATTATTATTTTATTATTATTTTGATTTTGATTTATTTTTTGAAATATTAATTAAATTAATTATTTAATTATTAAATGATATACCTATATCATGATCTCGTATTATAATATATTATAATACCTCGGGTGCTAATGAAACTATTTTAGTAAAATTTAACTTTCTCAATTCTCGAGGTATTGCGCAAAAAATTCGAGTTCCTTTTGGATTTCCTTCTTTATCAATTACAACCGCAGCATTATCATCATACTTTATTATCATACCATTACTACGTTTAAGTTCTTTACAAGTACGTACAATTACAGCTCTGATCACTTCAGATCTTTCTAAAGGCGTATTTGGTACTGCTTTTTTGATTACAGCAACAACAATGTCACCAATATAAGCATACCGTCGATTACTAGCTCCTATGATTCGAATACACATCAATTCGCGAGCTCCACTATTATCGGCTACATTTAAATAGGTTTGAGGTTGAATCATATCATTTTTTTTTATCTTTCAGTCAAAAAGTTGAAGTAAAAAAAATATTCTGTGTTCAAAAAAAAAGAAACCCACAATTGCAATTTTTTTTTTCATACTAAAGACCTCTTTCCTTCGAATGATTATTCTGAAAGAATGAATTGAGTTCGTATAGGCATTTTCGATGCTGCTATTGAAATAGCTTTTCGAGCTATAGTTTCTGAGACCCCACTCATTTCATAAAGTATTTTGCCGGGTTTAACGACAGCTACCCAATATTCGGGAGATCCCTTTCCCGAACCCATACGCGTTTCGGTAGGTCTTACTGTAACAGGTTTGTCTGGAAATATGCGTACCCATATTTGTCCACCCCGACGGACATTTCGTGACATTGCCCGGCGCCCTGCTTCTATTTGTCTAGATGTGATCCAAGCGGGTTCAAGTGCCTGAAGAGCATATTTTCCGAAGCAAATACGATTACCTCGATAGGCTCTTCCTTTCATTCTTCCTCGATGTTGTTTACGGAATCTGGTTCTTTTAGGGTTATAGTTGATGGTTTTTTCTCAATTCCATCTCTATTACAGAACCGTACATGAGATTTTCACCTCATACGGCTCCTCACGAATGAATCAATTCCAAAATATTTAACCGATAAAAAAATATACAATAACATACATCCATTAGAAATTTGTATATCTTGCTTTTATATATATTGTTTTGGTATAATATTCTAACGAATCTGTATTTGTCTTTTTTTTATTATCATATCGGATTGGAAAAAATTTTGAAATAAAAAAAATTATCGCGGGCGGATATTTACTCTTTCATTATCAATTTCAGACGTAATGTAGGGTTAGTCCACAATTCCTCAAAAAACAATGAATGATTCTTAGTTTCTTCCGCCATCCCACCTAATGAATTTTTAAGATTTGTTTTTTTTTTTTACTTTTTTTTTAATAAAAAAAAATTATCTTAGGTATTCACAGGTTCCTTCGTTCCCATCGCTTTTCGATTTATGGTTAGGTCTAAATTCTACAATGGAGCCTCTTTAATAAGATTTTATTTGAATAAAATTTTATTATTTATTTTATTTTGTTGAATCAACCTTCTCAGTTTTATTGATTCGCGGCTCTGGATTCGTTTATTCTAGGAATATATTTCATCCATTATGGATTAATTTTTAATATGGATGCTTTATTACACTACCTTTTATGAGATGGACCCATAGACCTTTACATATTAGAATTCTATATCATTGATATCTTTTCTTTCTTTCTTTCACCTCTTCATTTATCTGTATATTCTTATTGCTTTACAACTCATAATCAGATTCTTTTTTATTTCCGTTTTCAGTTGCTATAATTTAATTATATAACCTCATATATCTTTATTTAGATTTTTTATTTGAACGGGTTCTTTATATCCAGATAATGCGAAGCGATGAGTAGGTTATTAGTTCTTTAGTTCTTTATTAAAAAATTCTACGAATTTTTGTTTTAATTGAACTACTCGAAAAAAACCAACGAGTCGCACACTAAGCATAGCAATTCCTTCACTATAAAATAATTATTAAAATTTTTTATTGAATCTTATAAAATTTGTCATTTATTCTTTTGGAATAAGAATATATTAAGAATTCCTCATTTTTTGTTTTATCCAAAGACGGAAGCTTAAAGATACCGAAAAGTTGATTATTCTTTGTTTAGAAATATCCAAACTTTGATCCCCAATACCCCATAAATAGTTCGAACTGGATAGGAACAATAATCAATTTTAGCTCGAATGGTTTGTAGAGGAACCCTACCTTCTCTGATCCATTCGACACGTGCAATTTCTTTTCCGTCGATACGTCCCGCAATTTGTACTTGAACTCCTTTTGTACCCGCCTGTTCAGCTAATTCTATAGCTTTTTTGATTGCTTTACGAAATGGAATTCTATTCTTTAATTGTCCGGCTATAAATTCTGCAAGAATATTAGGGTCTCTATAAGCATTTGGAATTCTTGTAATTGCAATGTTGAGTTTTCGGTTCACACAATTCAGTTTTTTTTGCACATTTATCTGTAATTCTTCGATTCTTCGAGGCTTACCCTCGATTAATAACTTGGGAACTGCCATATAGATTATGACTTGAATCAGATCGATTCTTTTTTTAATCTTTATACGTCCAATTCCCTCGACACCAGAGGATATTCTTATCGTTTTTTGTATATAATTCTTGATACAATCTCGTATTATTTTATCTTCTTTTAGATTCTCGGAATAATTTGTTGGTTGTGCAAACCAAATAGAATCATGACTTTGAGTTGTACCAAGTCTGAAACCAAGCGGATGTATTTTTTGTCCCATAATTCCTCACTACATATAAAATGATACGACTTATTTGTGTACTTTTTTATCTTTTTGTTATATATCTTTATCTTTATGACTCATTGACTTAGTTCGTTGAAATTTAGATTGTGACTAGCATTTGCTGCTGCAGAATAAACCAATTAAAAAAATGTTAACGACGAGATCTATTATCATTTTTCGCATATCCTAGGACGTTTCGAGTGGGTGAAAACTCTCCCAATTTATGGCCTACCATACGATCTGTTATATAAATAGGTAAATGCTCTTTTCCATTATGGATAGCAATGGTATGCCCAATCATTGTAGGTATAATGGTAGATGCTCTGGACCAAGTTATTATTATTTCTTTTTCTCCTTTTGTGTTAAGCTTATTAATTTTTATTAATAAATGATTCGCTACAAAAGGATTTTTTTTTAGTGAACGTCCCATAGTTAATTATTCCTCTTATAATTTACAAAAAAGTGAATTTTTCCTCTTATATTAAAAAAAAAATAAAATCATATTATTTAATGTGATAGTAAATCACTCTTTTATTTTTTTTTTTTTATTTTGTTTTTATTTTGTATTGTAAAGACGAAGAAACAAATTCGATTTTCTCTACTCTACTATTTATACTGTCTACTCTAACACTATTTACTACGGCGACGAAGAATCAAATTATCACTATATTTATTCCTTTTTCTACTTCTTCTTCCAAGTGCAGGATAGCCCCACGGAGTTACCGGTTTTTTTCTACCAATTGGAGCTCTCCCTTCACCACCCCCATGGGGATGGTCTACAGGGTTCATCACAACTCCTCTTACTACAGGGCGCCTACCTAGCCAACGTTTAGATCCAGCTTTGCCCAAACTTTTCTGGTTTACCCCAACATTGCCCACTTGTCCGACTGTTGCTGAGCATTTTTTAGATATCAAACGGACCTCTCCAGAAGGTAATTTTAATGTTGCCGATTTCCCCTCTTTTGCAATAAGTTTCGCTACAGCACCTGCTGCTCTAGCTAATTGTCCACCCTTTCCGGGTGTGATTTCTATATTATGTATGGCCGTGCCTAAGGGCATATCGGTTGAAGTAGATTCTTCTTTTTGATCAATCAAAATCCCTTCCCAAACTGTACAAGCTTCTTCCAAAGCATACGGCTTTCTGGATGTAGATAATGATATCTATACAGATGGATCTTCTATAATCGTAGAATTCGTATTCTTATATATATATGGCATAATGAAATACCGCATGAGTGGATATATTTAGAATATAGGAATCAAAATCTGCATCTGCCGAATCACTCGTGTTATGATCTTCTACATCCTAGGTCTTCGCGTTCCTTCATCTGGCTTATGTTCTTCATGTAGCATTCAGACCGAATGACTCTATGAAATTACGTCGCTATTTCCACATAGTACGGGTAACGTAGGAGACATTTCTATTAATCCCTGGGGGAATCCTTAGAATTACCACAGCTTAGCTTTCAATTTGCCTCTGACCATCAAATGAAATGTGAATAACCCTTGTCTCCTCCCCTCTTTGAAACAAGTGTCGCTTCTTGTTCTGTCGGTGCTTGAAACAATTTTGTCTTCTCCATATTACTAGATATCTAGGGTCAATAATTTTATATGAGGAACTACTGAACTCAATCACTTGCTGCCGTTACTCTTCAGTTTTCTGTTGAAGTCTATCCTGTAGAGGTACTCTAATTGGATCAGTGATCGATTTCTAGGTTTCGCCGTAAACCTAATTGGTTAATTCCAATTACGTAAATCAATAGTTCAAACCGCACTCAAAGGTAGGGCATTTCCCATTTTTATAGGAACTTCTGTACCATAAACAATGGTATCTCCAATTCTAGCCCCTCTCGGGTGTAAAATATATCTTTTCTCACCATCCCCATAGTGTATGAGACAAATATATGCATTTCGATTAGGGTCGTATTCTATAGTTACAATTCTACCATATATGTCTTTGTCATTCCGTCGAAAATCTATTTTCCGGTATAGACGCTTATGACCTCCCCCTCGATGCCCTGCGGTAATGATTCCTCTGGCATTTCGTCCTTTACCACAACGACGCTTTCCATAAATCAAACGATTTCGTGAATTGGATTTCACTTTACTGTCTACGTCTACGGCTCCATTGCGTGTGCTCGGGATAGAAGTTTTGTATAAATGTATCGCCATGCTATTTAGTGTTTTTTAATTTAAGTTCTTTTCTTTCTAAGAGGTGGAATAGAATAACCCGGTTGAAGCGTAATGATCATACGTTTGTAATGCATTGTATGTCCCTTAATAGATCGCACTCTTCTACCCTTTATCGGGAGTCTATGACTATTCATAGCTATTACCTTGACACCAAAGAAGAGTTCGACCCATTGCTTTATTTCTGTTCTAGTTGATCCCGATTCGACATTAAAAGTATATTGATTTTTCCCCAATAACCGAATACTTTTGTCTGTAAAAACTGCATATTTTATTCCATTCATAAATATATTTTCTTCCCTATGAGTTCTAGTCTCAATAAGACTACTAGTTTTTTTATTGTTCATATATATATATATATTTATCGAATATACCACACCAATTCGTTATGTATGGATGATGAGATTCCATTGATACAGATCCAATCATTCTTTTTTCTCTGATAGATGGTCTGGATTCAAATACTACTGAGAGGTCCAGTAGAGATCCGAAATTATTTCAATTAATTAAATTAATTATAATAAATATATATCTATTTATATATAAATTATTGAAATTAATTATTTAAATAATAATCTAATTGAAGTTTAGTAATTAGTAATAATAATAATCTAATTGAAGTAAAGTTATAATCAATTTATTTAAATTACTTATTTAATTAAAAAAATAATTAATAATAATAATCTAATTGAAGTTTAGTAATTAGTAATAATAATAATCTAATTGAAGTAAAGTTATAATCAATTTATTTAAATTACTTATTTAATTAAAAAAATAATTAATAATAATAATTAAAAAATAATAATCTAATTGAATTTTAGTAATTCTTCTTTTTGGAAAGAGGGTTTCATTGAGGTGCATCCAGTAGGAATTGAACCTACGACTTCGCCAATTATGAGTTGGGCGCTTTAACCATTCAGCCATGGATGCTTCGGGGGAATCCTCGTACCTGGTGAATAACCAAATTCCAATTGAAGTGAAATCTTTTAGATAAATCAATGCATTATAGGAGGTTTAAATACAAATGCATAAATTCAAATACTGGGTTTTCGAATTGAGAGAGATATTTAGAGAGATCCGGAATTCTCGCGATTTCTTATATTCATGGACTCAAATAAATTCAGCGGTATCTTTCATTCAAATTTTTTTCTATCAAGAGAGTTTTATCAAACTCTTGGACTCCAGAATTTGGAGTATCCTACTTTCACGCAATTCACAGGGTTTAACAAGGAATCGGTATTTCACGATCAATTATGTAGTATTCTTTGTAGTAGCGATCCTTCTATATCGTATTAACAATCGAAAGATGATCGAAAGAAAAAATTTCTATTTGACAGGACTTCTTCCTATACCTATGAATTCCATTGGACCCAGCAATGATAATAGATTGGAAGACTCAAAAGATTCAACCAATATCAATAGGTTGATTGTCCCGCTCCTGTATCTTCCAAAAGGAAAAAATATATCTCAGAGATCTTTTTTCTCTGATAGATGGTCAGAACTTCATCTGGATTCAAATCCTACTGAAAGGTCCAGTAGAGATCAGAAATTATTAAAGAAAGAAGAAGATGTTTCTTTTCTTTTTTCCAGGCGATCGGAAAATAAAGAAATAGAAAATATAGTCAAAATAAGTATGTATTTACAAAAGACTGTCTCAATTCATCCTATTTCATCCGATCCAGGATGTAATATGGTTATGAAGGATGAACTTGACAGTTCCAATAACATTTACTTATTGAACAAAAACCCACTTTTTGGTTTATTGCATCTATTCCAGTACCGGAACAGGGGGGAATACATGTTACACCACTATTTGGAATCAGAAGAGAGATTTCACGAACTAGCGGATCTATTGAATCTATCAATAACCGAGCCGTACTTGGTGTATCATAAGCGATTTTCTTTTTCTATTGATTCTTTCAAATTGGATCCAAAACGATTCTTAAATGAGGTATTCAGGAATGAATCAAAAAAGAAATCTTTATTGGTTCTACCTCCTCTTTTTTACGAAGAGAATGAATCTTTTTATCAAAGGATCATAAAAAAATGGGCCCGCACCTCTTGTGGGAATGATTTGGAAAATTCAAAACCAAAAATAGTGGTATTTACTAGTAACAACATAATGGAGGCAGTCTATCAATATAGATTGATCCAAAATCTGATTCAAATACAATATAGTATCTATAGGTACATAAGAAATGTATGGAATCTATTCATTAAAACGAATAGATTCGATCGCAACTTCGAATATGGAATTCAAAGGTATCAGATAGAAAAAGATACTATGAATCATAGAACTATAATGAAATACACGATCAACCGACATTTATCAAATTGGAAAAAGAGTCAGAAGAAAAGGTTCGATCCTATTTGTTGGATTTCTCGAACCGAGGGGTCCATTAATAGGGATCCTAATGCATATAGATATAAATGGTCCAATGGAACCGAGAATTTCCAGGAAAATTTGGACCATTTCATTTCCGAGCAGAATAGCCGTTTTCAAGTAGTGTTTGATCGATTACGTATTAATAAATATTCAATGAATTGGTCTGAGGTTATCGACAAAAAAGATTTATCTAAGTCACTTTTTTTCTTTTTGTCCAAGTTTCTTCTCTTTTTGTCTAACTCACTTCCTTCTTTCTTTGTGAGTTTCGGGAGTATCCCCGTTCATAGGTCCCAGATCCACATCTATGAATTGAAAAGTCCGAATGATCCACTCTGTAATCAGTTGTTAGAATCAATAGGTCTTCAAATAGGTAATTTGAAAAAAAGTAAACCCTTCTTATTGGATGACTACCATACTTCCCAAAAATCGAAATTATTTATCAATGGAGGACCAATATCACCATTTTTTTTCAATAAGATACCAAATAGGATGACGGATTCCTATTTCTCAAAGATATCCCAAGGTCAAGACAATTGGTTGAATCCCGTGAAACCGTTTCATAGAAGTTCATTGATATCCTCTTTTTATAAAGCAAATCGACTGCGATTCTTGAATAATCCATATTATTTAGGCTTCCATTGGAACACAAGATTCTCTTTTTATGTGGAAAGGGCCTCTATCAATAATTATGATTTTCTGTATGGCCAATTCCTCAATATCTTGTTCAGTCGAAACAAAATATTTTCTTTGTGCGGCGGTAAAAAAAAACATGCTTTTTTGGAGAGAGATACTATTTCACCAATCGAATTACAGGTATCTAACATTTTAATACCTAAGGATTTTCCACAAAGTGGTCACGATAGAACTAGTTACTCGATCGCAGACATTTCTGGAACACCTCTAACAGAGGAAGAGAAAGTCCATTTTGAAAGAATTGATTGTCAACCTCTTTCAGATATGAATCTACCAGATTCAGAAGGGAAGCACTTGCATAAGTATCTAAATTTCAATTCCAACATGGGTTTGATTGAAACTCCATATTCTGAGAAATCTTTCCCAGCCGAAAAGAGGAAAAAACGTAGTCCTTATGTAAAAAAATCCCTTGAGAAAGGGGAGATGTATAGAACCTTTCAAAGAAATAGTGTTTTTTCAACTCTCTCCAAATTGAATAGATTCCAAAGATATATACCATGGTTACTTACCTCGACAGGGCACAAATATATAAATTTAATATTTTTAGATACTTTTTCAGACCTAGTGACGATACTAAGTAGTAGTAAAAAATTTCAAAAATTTATATCCATTTTTCATGATATTATGCATGGATCAGATATATTATCGGGAATTATTCAGAAAAAATTAAAATTGTGTCTTTCACAATGGAATCTGATAAGTGAGATTTCTAGTAAGTCTTTCCATAATCTTCTGCGCGAAGAAATTTTTCATCGAAATAATGAGTCACCATCGACACATCTGAGATCGCTAAATATTCAGGAGTTCTTCTATTCAATCCTTTTCCTTCTTCTTGTTACTGGATATCTCATTTTTACACATCTTCTCTTTGTTTCTCGATTCTATGGTGAGTTACAGACAGAGTTCCAACAGGTCAAATCTTTTATTATTCCTTCCTACATGATTGAGTTGCGAAAACTTCTGGATAGGTATCCTACATCGGGACTTAATTCTTTCTGGTTAAAGAATCTATTTCTAGTTGCTACGGAACAATTAGGAAAGTTTATAGAAGAAAGACGAGGTTCTGCTTCTGGCAGTGGTGGTGCCATTTATGAGGTCAAATCCATACGTTCTAAGAAGAAAGATTTTAATCTCATCGATCTCATAAGTATTATACCAAATCCCATCAATCGAATAGCTTTTTTGAGAAATACTAGACATCTAAGTCATACAAGTAAACTGCTATATTCCTTCATAACAAAAAGAAAAAAGGTAAATAGTGATTGGATTGATGATAAAATAGAATCCTGGATCTTGAACAGTGATTTGATTGCTGATAAAGAAAGAGAATTCTTGGTTCAGTTCTCTACCTTAACGGCAGAAAAAGGGATTGATCAAATTCTATTGAGTCTGACTCATAGTGATCATTTAGCAAAGAATAACTCTGGTTATCAAATGATTGAACAACCGGGAACAATTTACTTACGAAATTTAATTGACATTCATAAAAAGGATCTAATGAATTATGAGTTCAATCCATCCTGCTTAGCAGAAAGACGGATATTCCTTGCTCATTATCAGACAATCACTTATTCACAAACCCCGTGTGGAGCTAGTAGTTTTGATTTACCATCCAATAGGAAACCCTTTTCGCTCCGCTTAGCCCTACCCCTAGGAGGGGGTATTTTAGTGATTGGTTCTATAGGAACTGGACGATCCTTTTTGGTCAAATACCTCGCGAAAAACTCTTATGTTCCTTTCATTACAGTATTTCTGAACAAGTTCCTGGATAACCATCCTAAGGGTTTTAATATTGATGAGAATGATAGTGAAGAGAAAATTTTTGATGAAAAAGAGGGTACCATTTACAGTCTTTTACCTAGTAACGAGAGTCAGGATAGTTACTATAGTTATGATAGTGATGATAGTGAGGATTTCGACCGTGACCTTGATAGGAAGCTCAAGTTTATAACTATGAAGGATGTGCTACCTAGGGATCTTATACCGGAAATAGACCGATTTTTGATCACCCTTCAATTCGAATTAGCAAAAGCAATGTCTCCTTGTATTATTTGGATTCCAAACATTCATGATCTGAATATGAATGAGTCCAACGACTTATCTCTCGGTCTATTAGTGAACTATCTTTCTAGGGATAGTAAAAGATGTTCCACTAGAAATATTCTTGTTATAGCTTCGACTCATATTCCCCAAAAAGTAGATCCCGCTCTAATCGCTCCGAATAAATTAAATACATGCATTAAGATACGAAGGCTTCTTATTCCACAACAACGAAAGCACTTTTTTACTCTTTCATATACAAGGGGATTTCACTTGGAAAAGAAAATGTTCCATACTAATGGATTTGGGTCCATAACGATGGGTTCCAATGTACGAGATCTTGTAGCACTTACCAATGAGGCCCTATCAATTAGTATTATACAAAAGAAATCGATAATAGACACTAATATAATTAGATCTGCTCTTCATAAACAAACTTGGGATTTGCGATCTAAGGTAAGATCGGTTCAGGATCATGGGATCCTTTTCTATCAGGTAGGAAGGGCTGTTTCACAAAATGTACTTCTAAGTAATTGCTGCATAGATCCTATATCTATTTATATGAAGAAGAAATCATGTAACGAGGGGGATTCTTATTTATACAAATGGTACTTCGAACTTGGAACAAGCATGAAGAAATTAACGATACTTCTTTATCTTTTAAGTTGTTCTGCCGGATCGGTCGCTCAAGACCTTTGGTCGGAACCTAAGGAAAAAAATGGGATCACTTCTTATAGACTCGTTGAGAATGATTCTG